CCTTACATTCGAATTAGCAAAAGCAATGTCTCCTTGCATACTATGGATTCCAAACATTCATGATCTGTCTGTGCACGCGTCGAATGACTTATCCCTCGGTCTATTAGTGAACTCTCTCTCCAGGGATTGTGAAAGAAGCTCCACTAGCAATATCCTTGTTATAGCTTCGACTCATATTCCCCAAAAAGTGGATCCCGCTCTAATAGCTCCGAATAAATTAAATACATGCATTAAGCTACGAAGGCTTCTTATTCCACAACAACGAAAGCACTTTTTCACTCTTTCATATACTAGGGGATTTCACTTGGAAAATAAAATGTCCCATCCTAATGGATTCGGGTCCATAACCATGGGTTCCAGTGTACGAGATCTTGTAGCACTTACCAATGAGGCCCTATCCATTAGTATTGCACAGAAGAAATCCATTATAGACACTGATACAATTCGATCCGCTCTTCATAGACAAACTTGGGATTTGCGAGCCAAGGTAAGACCGGTTCAGGATCATGGGATCCTTTTCTATCAGATAGGAAGGGCTGTTGCACAAAATGTACTTCTAAGTACTGGCCCCATAGATCCTATATCTATCTATATGAAGAAGAGATTCCCTAAGGAAGGGGGTTCTTATTTGTACAACTGGTACTTCCAGCTTGCAACGAGGATGAAGAAATTAACGATACTTCTTTATCTTTTGAGTTGTTCTGCCGGATCGGTCGCTCATGATCTTTGGTCTCTACCCGGACCCGATGAAAAAAATGGGATCACTTCTGATTTGGTTGAGACTGATTCTGCTCTAGTTCGTGGCCTATTAGAAGTATTCGAAGGAGAAGGCGCTCTGGTGGGATCCTCGCGGACAGAAAAAGATGGCAGTCAGTTTGATAATGATCGAGTGACATTGCTTCTTCGGTCCGAACCAAGGAATCCCTTAGATATGCTGCAAAATGGATTTTGTTCTAGCGTTGATCAGAAATTTCTCTATGAAAAAGACGAATCGGAGTTTGAATTGGAAGAAGGGGTTGCATTTGCAGAAGGAGACCTCGACCTGCAACAGATAGAGGAGGATTTCTTGAATCACATAGTTTGGGCTCCTAGAATATGGTACCCCGATCTATTTGGTTGTATCGAAAGGCCCAATGAATTGGGATGTCCCTATTGGGCCAGGTCATTTCGGGGCACGCGGATCATTTCTCATCAAGAGAATGATTCGGAAGAGAATGATTCGGAAGAGAATGATTCGGAGTTCTTGCAGAGTGGAACCATGCAGTACCAGACACGAGATCGATTTTACAAAGACCCAGGCTTTTTTCAAATAAGCCAATATCTTTGGGACCCTGCGAATCCATTCTTTTTCGATGCGCCTGTGTTTTCACGTCGAGAATTCTTTGCAGATCAAGAGATGTCAACGGGGCTTCTTACTTCCCTAACAAGTCCTCCTAAATCTCTGTCTAAAAGCTGGTTCATCAAGAATACGCAAGAAAATCCCTTCGAATTGTTGATTCATCGCCAGAGAAGGCAGAGATGGCTTAGAACCAATAGTTCATTATCTAATGGGTCTTTCCGTTCTAATACTGGGTCTTTCCGTTCTAAGACTCCATCCGAGAGTTATCAGTATTTATCAAATCTGTTCCTATCTAACGGAACGCTATTGGATCAAATGACAAAGACATTGTTGAGAAAGAGATGGCTTTTCCCGGATGAGATGAACCATTTGATTCATTTAACAGGAGAAAGATTTCCCATTCCTTAGCCGGAAAGATATGTGGCCATGAAAGGGGGATTAAGTGGAACAGAATTGACCGGGTGGTAGAGTCGTGGAAAGACTTGTTTCTTCCATATTTTTGGCCTTAGCTACATGGAACTGCTACTGCGGAAACATGGAAGAATGGAAATCTTAGATCAAAACACTATGTATGTATGGATGGTATGAACTGCCTAAACAAGAATTCTGGAACGGCGACCAACCAGAGCCTATTACTCAGACTCACTACATCAAAAAATTTCCATTAATGAAACATGGAAATCCGTTGGAAAATCAAAAATATGCATGTCCGATGAAAGGGTTGTTGCTATCTGCTCCAATAACGAATCATTGGTTTCACTGAATAACTAAAAAATTCACGGAATAACTAAAGAAAATAGATAGACCTTTCTCTTCGTCTCCGATCGATGGATCTTCTCAATTGGAAGATCTCCTATATGGCTAAGAAACATTCCAGTTGACCGAGCCTAATTCAAATTGTTTTGTTCCGAAGGAAAGATATTCACGGGGCCGGTTCGTCCGATTCAGATATTCACGACCAAGAGGTACTGGATTCTCTTTCGGATAGGCCCCGAAAGGGGAAGGAAGGCTGGAATGCCAACAGACGTCTATTATCGAATTGACCCGACCCGAGAGTCCCCATTTTGGGAACGTCCAGCGCCAAAGTCACTGAAGGGGTAAGGCGCCAATCCCTCAAACGGACTATGTAATGTACTTTATGGGTTACGGGCGGGCATTTTC